CTCTTAGTAGAAAGCATGGCGCCTTTGTCCTCTAACAAACAGAAAGAGGAAGGGGTACCCTTCTTGTAGACTCAAACCACTCGCTTAGACAGCTAAGTTTGTATTGCCGAGGGCCTTGAATCACAATATGGATTGGTGTTCCGATTCGAATCTCACTGTTTAGGCCTCGGAGACAGGATGATTGGGGTCTCTTTTCCTACACGCACGCTAGCTACCCCTTGCAAGATCATCATAAAGAATGAAACCTTGTGCCATTATCACCAAAAGGAAAGACTTCATGTATTCATCGTTCCTACTCCCCCCTGCGCCTTTTGGTGAACCGGAAAGCCGTTGTTGTCCCTCTCCTCTGGTCAGGTAGTGAAACAAAAGAACGCATTGCCCTCAATAACGAGGGTTTCTGAACGCCTTTTGAGTGTCCAGTCACGAACAATCACAACACGTATTTGAGCCGTCTCGTTCTAATGGATTATGCTTGTGCTAAATCGACCGATCCTGGAGAATCTCCGTTATTTGACTTGATGTAAGGAACCGTTACTGGCGAATCAAAAGGGTTCAATGACCATACTCCTCTATAAAATCCATCTCTCGATCACCCGAAAGGACGGGCTTTTTACATGCTCTTAAGTGATTGGTTGCTCTTTCTCCGATCTTGACTAAAGAGTGAAAATGCCATAAGAGAAGTCCACAGGTCCGGTCACAAGTCCAGCGGTTAAGGCGGTTATGCAGTCATTGGAAGATCGGGTTAGGTAAGATCCTTGTCGAAGGGCATAGCAATGAAGCAGATCTTTCATTGTCGTAAGGATTAGAGCGCGGGCGTCTACTCAAGGATGGGACTCCATATTCTTCGAAAAGCGAGCACGGGACTCAACGCTTTAGAAAGGCCTGGTGGTCTATAAGATCGCGGCTGCTTTTAGGAGCCTCGGTGATCCCACTTTCACTGAGACAGAGAAGCGAGAAGCCTCGATAAAAAAGAAAGAAAAAAATGGAATAGGCCTTATCCTTATATAGATTCAAGAAGCGAAAGCTTCCTGCGAGGGATCCATACATAGCCATGGGGCCTTGAGAAGACCGACTTCTACGCAAAGCCTAACTACTTTGGAGCGTGAGACACGTAGGAGTTTGTTCTATTCGCTTGGGATTCTCAAAGGTCTTTTGTGTGTTCCCAGATTCGATCTTTTGGACTAGAAAGGAGCAGGTGAATCAGTCACGGTTCTTGCTCTGGTCTCGGGCGAGGGAAGCGAAGGATAAGGCGAGAGTGAAACGAAGTAGTTCATTGTTAACCACTTCTTGGAACTAGAGAGCCATAAATAGGCATGCAGGCAGGCTTAAGCTCTAGTTTTTCCTCTTATGCCATGGCAGTTTACTCACTTTGGACGAAAGACAGATCTCATATAGATATTAGATATAGATCTCCTATATATCTCCAGCCGGATGAAATGAATCAGATGGGATCTCACTAGCCGAATGAAACTCATTGCATCATCAGCAGCACCGACGAAGAAGTGGTTGAATCCGACCTTTTTCTCTCTATGGATTCCATCAGTGTTCATTTATGGGGAGAAGCGAGTCAGCCTGAAAAGGAAACCCCCTAAATCTGAAGAGGGCGATAGGATCAATCAGCATTCCATTTTTCATTTCAAAAGCGGAAGGGTAGACGTGAGTTGAGGATTTGATCGATGCAATTGAGTCTGGAGTCTTCTTTACAGTTTTGTAAAAAAATGCTCTTGTTTGGTTTTGTTCATGCTTGGTGCCGGGTTGGATGCAGCACCACCTCTTTAAGTCTCACCTCTTTGCGGTGTGTGCGATACCAAGATTCAATCTTCCCACTTTTCTCTCTATCTAGCTGTGAGCCAGGTTTTTCAATATCTGGTTCGAAAGGACCAGGAAGGGGGCTAAGTAAACATCTTGAAAAGAAGGAATGAAGGCGCTATCGGGCAAAGAAATGCTCTAGTCAAGCTCAATCTCTCCTAAGCCGGGACGGAGTGAGGAAAGCGAGTCAGGTCAAGTATATCGATAGGTTTGTTTGAAATCTGACCTGTGGGTTGAGCCAGATAAGGTTCAATGAAATTGACTTGAAACAGTGTGTGTATCTACCGTCCTTTAGAATGTAACGAATATAGGAAGTGAAGGTGAAATCCTGGACGTAACTCTTATAGGATAGTCGTTCGATAAGTTCAATCCTGGAGATTGAAGATGGAAGCTTGCTCGTGCGGCACTCTTATAGGAAGTTCAGGAGAAACTGCTTGTTCTTGTTATAGGATAGCGAGCCACGAAATTTATCATATCAGGCCACGTGATAAGCTAATCAACTCATTTGTGAACGAGAAATGGGTTCCGTATCGATAGTGGAAGGTTCTTTCTTTAGGAAGGAGATGGGCTTTCTTTTCTAGTCAGGGTAGCCCTCTTATGCTTGCACGGATTAGTTCATCTTTCCGTTCAGTGGGGCTTTCAAGCCCTGCCCGTGTGCTTTACCCGTAGGTCAATGAAATCTTCATTCTTAGCTTTCTTCTACGCCCTGGAATTCACTTCTAATAGAGTTCATATTCTAGTAGCTCACTTCCTGGAGTGAGGAGTGAATTAGCTCATGAAGAATGAGGAGTAGCGATTTTAGCTCATCTCGATTGGAGTGAGGAGTTCATGATCAAGTGAAAATCGAAGGGGCCGTTTGTTAGAAGTCTCAGGCTAAGTCCGAAAGTGGCGAGATAGCTCAAGTAGAAAGAATAGAGAGTACGGTTTAGTCAAGCTCATGAACTATTTAATCCGATTCACAATCCATTCCAATCTAAGTTCTGTGGGCTAGTGAGCCAGTTTAGGTTCGAAGACAGGTAACTCAATCTCCGTAGTGGAATAGGGGGTTGCTTGCATACTTTGTTCAGACAGCACAGAATCAGAAGGGCACTGAATCAGAATCTAAGTCTTTATCCTCCACTCCAAACAAACCTGCCAATCCGATCAAAAACAAGCCCAAAACACGGGGGTTGGGGATTTTTATCACATTGAGATGCTGCCTTAGGAAGAGAAATCCGAAAACAAGCAATTTTCCCGGTAAAACGCAAAAAGGCCTATTTGAGATCCCATCTACGAGCGGAAATGGACTTGCAGCCTAAAATCCCGGGAAAATGAAAGTGGAGATTGAACGCTAGAGGGCGAAGATAGGAAGCCACTTCTACTCAAGCACGGGGATTCGTTTACGGGATTCGTTTAGTGGGAAGAAGAAGGAAAGGCAATCGAGTACTACCAAAATTCTCTAGGAGCAGGAGCTTGAATGGGACTCTTTCTTAGGGCTTGAAAGCTTCAGTCTTCTAGTGGCTTTTCATCCTTGTTCTTTCGGTCGGTGAGTACGGTATCAGTCCTGGGGCTAGGAAGCCACCGCCTCTTAGAAAAGGTTGCTGACTTTGATATTGATTAGAAATCCGAATCTTATAAGTCAAAGTCATGGGCTCACCTTATTATAGAAGTTCTTACTTGGCGAAGAAGACTGATCTATTCGAATATCAAGGCGAAGGGATGCGGGCAAGAAGCTAATAGGATAGGCTCAATAGCTGCTCAGAAAGGTTCTAGTCAGGGCATCATCCCCGCGCTTTCAAGCGAGTACGAGAACCCTCCATCTTCCTCCTAAAGGATTGAACAGGTTCTCCTGAAGCTTTCACCACTTGAACACTGGAGGGGCTTTCAAGCCCCACGGAACTAATCAAGACAATAGGACAGGACCGTTCAAGCATAATCGTAGCTTTCTCAGCTTGAGCGCATCTCCTTCCTATATAGATAGAGACTTTCCTAATCAATTGAAACCCTATCTTTCGACTCTTTCTCGGCTTGACTCACTATACGCAAAATCACTATTTCGCTTTCCTCAACCGTAGTGGATAGCCCATCATTTAAGGATGGAGAGAATGGTTGACGCCTACTTCACTTCGAAATGTGAGAAAAGTTATGAAAGACCGTAAAATTGTTCATTTTTGATCGGATTTCCTTGACTGGCTAACTACTCATATAAAATATGCCTACTTGACTGGCTCGTGAGCAACTTAATAGAAAAAGTTCTATTTTGATTCCGTTTCTCCTTCAGCGGAAAGAAGGAAAGGAGAAAAGGAGGTTCAACGAATGCTTGACGCCGGTATCATATTCAGAGTTAGCACGAGCTATTTGGTGTCCCCAATAGCTCTTAATAAAAACGAGAAGATGCGTAGACTCTAGAAAACTTAAAAAAGTGACAAAGAGAGATCCCATCCCTTCCCGTTGTCGTTCCAAGATGTAATCTTAGCTTAGAAGTAGAAGAAATAATAACATGAATAGACAGCGTATATGATAGGTTATTCCAGAATCGACGTTCATATCGTCGAAGAGAATAAGTTACCACCTTTGTCACGTCGTCTTGGATTTACGCCTACAACCGGATGCCATTTTCTTTTTATATTATAATGTATCATTTAAGTAATCATTATCTTTGAGAAGATGACTTACTCTAAGGCCTTGGTTGGATTGACTTGGATGATTCTAGCGTCTTCGGAGAAGAGGTAGAGCACTTAGAACAGCTCAAGGAGTGCTTAGGCGTCTGTCGCGCGGCTTGTCCCTGAATCCACAGTTCTTAATGAACCAGGGACGGCGTCATTCTTATAACAAGGAATTTCCTTACGTCAACCTTGTGTGTAAGACACTGGAGTAAACGGTATACGTAAGCTAGAACCGGGTTAACAAGGGGTAGCTTGCAATAGAGAAGATATGGTGGTCCAGATAGCCGCTGACCAAAAAGCCGGAGATTCTCGCGCAGGAACAAGCGAGCGTAGGCCCTGCCCTTCACCCAGTAAGAAGTGCTTTTCTTGGCGAAGTGAGGCGATCGAGCGCCTTTACTGATTATGCCCCTTTCCTATCAGAAATAGCGAGGCTTGTTGAAGTAGACCCGAAAGAATGGCAGGGGGTCGTTCGCTCGAGAATAGGGTTGGTAGCCCCCTTGAGACCGAAAGGCGTGTTAGTGGATTGGCAAGCATACTAAGAGGGCCACACAGCGCCCAACGAATGGAGGACTTGAGCGGGATGCGTTATGCTTAACACTCGTGAGTCGTAAGGTAGCGGCTGAAGCTACCCATGGTTCTTTCTCGGAATCGCCTATCTACCATGGTTTCAGCCGCGAGCTTGCTGAGCATAGGAATCCACCCCGCCTTACTAACCGATGATAATAAGCTGGGATGCATCTTTCCTATGGTGATTAGGTGCCATCTAACCCCGTCTGTTGCTTGGTTCCCCTACCCCATTCCAAGTAGCCGATCTCAAGCACTACCCATTCGTCTTTTCGTACTCTTCTTACGCCGGAACTAAGAGGAGCGATAGGCTTTTAACAGAAGAAGAAAAGGGTTTCTATCGCCGCAGATGAATTGAATCAATAGTAAGAGAATAGGCTGTGATCCTATCCCCTATGAATCCAAGCCAAGCGTGAAAGAATGAACTGCTTTGAGAGAAGGGTCTTAGGAAGAATAGGGTGGACAAAGAGGAAAGTGACGCACTACTTATTTCCAGCTACCGCTACCTTTAGCTATTAAGGTGCGGAAGTAGCTTCTCCGACATTCAAGCTACATCAGAATCGGCACAATTAGCCTTCCTTAGGTGAAGAGCAGGAGGAAATAAAGCGAAGCGGGCTTTCTCAAAGGCTAGAAGGGATATGGGATTGAATCAAGGCTGGCGCACCATAGTAGAAGTCTGCTGCATCGAATGCTAGTGTTTGTGAAAGCTCCATCCCAACTCTTAGCTCAGACATGTGATGTGCCATGAGAACGAAAAAAGGCAAGCAGGAATGAGAGCTACAAAGGCAAGGGCTTGCTAGCCAGAGGAAGGAGGAGGGGGTGGACTTCGACGAGGGGATGGGGTGAGAGGCACTGGTCACGGGTAGGCAATCTCACTTCTAATCGCGTAATGAAGCAGAAGAGGGAAAGCATAAAAAGCCTTACTTCATCTTCACTTTATGCTTACACCTGTGGGGCTGGGGTCTCCTCTTTTAAGGGACTTGCTTACATATCCGGGTCAGCTTAGCTGAGTCGGAATCAAGCCCACAGTAATTCTTCCTTTGAGGCCTGCCTACATCTGTTTCTGGATTCGGCTGTTCCTGTACCTTGTGGAATTTCTTATTAGTTGGTAAGAATTTGATTAGTACGGATGGCGCTTCACATTGCTGGCGAATGTTTGCGCGTTCCGCCTATCAAAGTTCTGTTCATTTCCAGAAGAGAACCTCGTCCGAGAACTTGTATAGAGAAGGATTTCCCGCGGCGCAGCAGTTCTTCCATACCAACTTGGTGCCCCTTTTATATATAAGATAAGGTTCCTAGAGGTTGGTTGCTTTTCCCCAAGAGTTCTCATTTTAACACCCAAATCAAATCTCTCCAGAGTCGACCAGAGCTTACAATGCAATAGCTTCGGTTAGAGCGAAATGAGGCATTCAGTCAATGGGTACTGACTCCTCTCTTTTTAGTAACAAAATGAACCAGAAGTAAGACCAAACTGAGAGTGAGCAGGGTTAAAAGTTCTCCTTTTTGAGCTCCTGCTCTTTCGGCAGAGTTCTTTCTATTTTACTTTCCTTATAGAAAGAACTGTTGAGCCCATGGGTCTCTAATTCCTCTAAGATGGAATTGAGACTTTCAGGACCATACTCACTCTCAAGAAATTGGATCACTGCTTGCATACGGTGCGGGGCAAGCGGCCGCATATGCTCCGCTTTACGTAATTTATTCAGTTGCTCATGAATGAGGGTTTCCCGAGTGGTGATCCAATCACTCAGACTCTCGGGGTTTGCTGTTCCCAACTCCTTCAGATACGTTCGTAGTTCCGATATGGATGATGAAGGGCCAGAAGGATCGCCTGCTCCGGGAGCGTTCAGCAAATCCACTCGTTGCCTTACCGAAGAAGGCCCGACGTCCTCTCTGGGATCAGCGCTCCTTTTTCTCGAAGCGGGTTCGGCTTCGTTATTTTCCGGCCCCTGACCCTGACCTTCTGAATCAGAGGATAGGTTTAGGTATTTCCGCCAACTGCTTGAGTTACTGTTCTCAGAAGCAGAAGCAGAATCCTCTATTCTTCGTCGCGAGGAGGGGCCGACATCATCCCCCCGATCCGCTTTCCTTTTGTGCGATTCAGGAGCAGACTCCAACTCCATATTGGACGCACCTTCTCCTGGAGCACGAGCTCCAATGGATTCCTGTGCGCCTATGCCAGCGTCGGTTTCTCCGTCCGAACTGGTTTGTTCGTCCCCGTCGTCACAATAGGCAATGATGGGAATGCCAAACCCAAGCAAAAGAAGAGAAATGAGAAGAGAAATGAGAAGAGGAAGTAGGAAATCCAGGAACGCAGGAAGATAAAATCGTAGACTATCATTCTCTATCTGATAATGAAAAAAAGAAATTGGATATTAAAATAATCTATTTTGGTTTTAAGGCTAATGATCCTTTTCAGTTCCTAGCTAAGTTTCTATCTTGTGATAGAGTTAGTAGTTATGAAGAAAGACTTCTAGGTTTTAATAGGATACCTGTGAGTCAAGATGCCTCTGCTAGTGCTTATCAAATCATGAGTTATCTTTTGCTTAATAAAACGCTGGCTAAAAATACCAATCTTATTTCTTCTAATGAAAGCAAATATTTATATACCTCTCTAAGGACGGATCTTCTAGAATACTTAAAAGATCAATTACATATTAATAAGTATAATATGATAGAATCGAAATTATCGAGAAAGCTCATCAAAAGTCTCTTTATGCCATTGATATATGGTAAAACTGTTTTAGCTATGTCTAATGATATTCGTGAAGCTTATGGATCATTATTAAGTGGTAAGGATTACTATGCTATAGCACAACATTGTAATGAGTTCTTTAGAATATAGAATAAAATACCCTGATATAGTCGATTTAATGAGGTTATTTAACCTAATAGGTTGGTTTTGTTCAGCCTCGATGAGTCCCGTACACTATGGTATACCCTACTTTACTACAGTGCAAGACTATATGCGTAGTAATAAAGAAGAAATCTCTGTTTATGATAAGGTGCAGAAGAAGAGACGTCGGGTTACTCTCCGAGTGCCTACGTCTATTAGGGATACGCGCAAGTCAGCTGTTGCTACCTGCGTAAACTTTATTCATCAGAGGGATGCATTTATTGCTATGAAAGTTGTGGAACAATTGAATGAGAAAACAAAAGGGCAGGCACCAGTGTACACGGTACATGATAATTTCATAACATCACCAGTATACGCTAGCTTGCTTCCTAATATTTATAGAGAAGTCTTTCTAAATATGGGTGATCCCCTGGAAATAATAAATCAGTTTATTAACATGAATCTTACCGGATAAATAGAATCATATATATATTGGTAGAACTGTGAAAACTCCACATATAGACGATAGGAAGATTCATATTGATAGTAATTCTTTAAGAAATGAATTAAATAGTCTGATACCTAAGGCTGTGACTAGAGGTAAGAGAGATTCTAATATAGAAAAATGGACAAATAAAATTGATGAAATAGTGTATCTATATAATAAATATAAAGATAGAGTGAGTGGAAATAAATGGGAAGATTTCTCGAGAGAGCTCAAGAGATTACCTAGTAAAGGTGTTCACTATTGTATACAATATTGATGAGTATGAATCATAGAATAAATTCTCCTGAGTGGGTAGACAAAGAGACACCCACCAGTATTAATGATCTTAATATAACAAGTAGACAGGAATTCGATTTCATTCGAGAGTGGCTCTATAATGATGTAATTCTGAAAACTGAAGTAGTAGATCCCTACAGGGGGAAGAGAATAGCAGCAGTGAAATTTCATAATATAAAGATTCAATGTGACATGCTAAAAATCATAGCATTCATAATAATGCGTTTCTTAATCTTATATGTATATAATAAATATTTTTTTACATCTAAGAGTAAGTTTACAATTGGTTATACATCAAAAAGCAATTCTACAAAAGATCGCGTCAACTTCATAGTAGGAAACGCCATTCCTTTATTAGAGTCTAACGGGCATGCTGTTCCTAACATATATATAAGAAAATATTAGATGCCATATCTACTCGATTAGATATATATGGAGCGGATAAACTATACGGGCTATGTATTCAAGCATATATGATAGATATTCATGATAAAGATGAAAAGTTAGCAATTAGCCCTGAAGATGTTGATGATAAAATCTGGGAAATCTTGAATAGTAGTCCCATAGGGGATTATGATCCGACACCAATTGATCGAAAGCCTCCTCGATACCCAGAATATATAAAATCACTCAAACCTAAGAGTAAGGATATGAATCCGGACCCCTTCATTGTTGCGGATATTGAAACTATCTTGGATAAAGTGGTGGAGGATAATGTGGAGGATAAAAAAATTCTCATACAGAATGTGGAGGATATGGATAATGAGGAGTATTATGAAACTATCAAGGATATGAATAATGAGGAGTATAATGAAACAATTATGGATATGGATAATGAGGGGAAGAAGCATGTGCCTTACGCTTGTGGTTTATTAGTGGTACGGCCGGGTGATGATTTAAAGTCTCAGAAGAAGAAATCAGACTTTAACACATATTTCTATAATCCCCTCAAATTGGAGAATACTGAGGATAATAGTTTTTTAAATAAAAGTGATAATATGATGAAAAAGTTTATAGAGCGATTAAGTGAGGTATCTTCTGAAAATCAGATTCGAAGAGTTTACTTTCATAACTTATCGAGATTCGATGGTATTATAATATTACATCATTATTCTAAGTATAGAGAGAAATATATTATTAAACCCCTTATGAGGAATCAAACGATATATGAGATCGTGGTGTATAGCACAGATATAAATATAAAGAAAAAGAAAATAAAAATAAGCAAAACTAAGTCTAACCAGTGGTTTAGTTAAGAAGATGATCAAATTTGACCTTATTCTATAGTATAGAACAGAGGGAGGCATTCTGGGCCGACTACTACGACTACATGCGCATCTAGTGCAGTGGCTTGGAATAAAAACCTTGACCATCTTCCGAAGTTCTAAATAATCTACTGATCAAAGGCTGTAGGGGCGGACTGCTCTACATTCAGCCACGCCACAGTGACCCCCGAAGCGATCTTCTTCTAGTTGCGGGGCGAAATCCGGCATCCAATTACTGGCTCTGAATAACCGGCCCAGCAATAAGTTAAGTTAAATTCTTCCATAACATAACGGGGCGGGGTTGCGCGCGAGCCGAGTGACGTAGGTGCACAAGAGTACTTCGCGCCACAACCATCTCTTTTTTATAGGTTCTACGGACCGATGCCTGCTGCTTCATCTGGGAGAAAAGAATCATAGATATGCCGGTCATTAGAAGGAAGAATCGCCATAAAAAGATTCCTCGTGTATCATCTGTAGCAAAACTATGAACGGGAGCTAGCAATCCGGACCGTATTGAAAAGGTTCCTGAGACACAGCATGGAAGAGTCACAATATTAAGAAACGAGGTCCAAGAATGAAGAAGGGGTAGAATTACTGAATGAATACGAGCTGTGGCTAATACCCGAGGCATAAAAGAAGCATTTTCTACGGGATCCCGAAACCACCAGCCACCCCGACCTAATTCATGATAAGCCCACCAACTTCCTGGCAAGATGCCTACGGTTAAAAACCACCAACATGTCAAGATCCAAATTAGAATTGGTTCCTGGTCCTGGTCAGAGACCACTGTGTTCGCGCCGGCGGTCCAACAAAGAGGCGAAGTAGTGGTATCTTTCTTTCCATTACGAACGACACGCTTCGCCTGCGCCCTCCCCGTGTTCACTAGCGCTCCTGTGCAGAGCGAAGAGAAGGCGAAAAAGCGCCGCCGAAGCAGCATGAGCGGGCTTCTATTGCTACGTAACAATAGAGCAGGATAGCATTTAGCGCCCACATGTTTGGTAAGAAGCTCGCTTGTTATACGGGATCCGACGCATCCAGCAGAGCGAAGCAGCGTTCCATTCTTTTCGGCGGCATCCTTTCGCATTGGCGGCGAGTGGAGTGCCACAATCCCATTCATCATTTTGGATCTACATAAGCCAAAGCCCATAGCACTGGCGACGTCTCCGGCATAAATGCAAGGAGGATGTATAGCTGATATAGGATCTTGTGGAACAGGATTTGATTCTGCAAGCGGTTCGGTACGAACGAAGAAATTTCGAACAAAAGGATCGGAACTCGCTGATAGGAAAGGAGAGAAAAACAAAGCAATGCCAAGAGCTCCGTCAATCCGCTGTTCATCGATAGACGAAGCTCTCTCTTTATCATCTCGTGCCAGATGCAACAAAGGATGAGTTCTTTTTCCTTCTCGCGAACCACGGGAGCGCCTAGCGCCCAGAGGACTATGGATTTTCCTTTCAGGGTAAAGCGGCGCATAAAAAAGGGTTGGTCCGTCAAAAGCAAAAGTCCGGCTCCTTCGCGAACGAAGTTCAGAATCAACAAGGGTTCGTAGAACGAAGGGAGTGTACAACTGGAAAAACCCACTTTTTTGTTCGTAACGAGGGAGAGATAGAATGGAGTTCTTCACGAAGTTCGAGACAAAAAAATAAAAAAAAGTTTCTCTATGGCCTCCTCGTTTTGAGACATTATGGCTTTGGGGTCGACCCCGGTAACAAAGAAGGAATCCATAAAAATTGGGGATCCGACACCATGATAAAATACTACCCTCATGATTAGACCATGTCCCTGAGATTTGATAAAAGAAAGGTGCATTAGCGGTTAATACGTTGTAATTGGATAAGTTATTAGGAATATGACGGAACGAAAGACCAAGGAAAGAAAGAAGAATGCACCAAAATGCAGGTGCTGCACCAAACGCTGGTGGTTGTTTCTTGTTGTAAGTGAATGCAAGGAAAAGACCCGGAAATAACGAATAATGAAACAATTCATATATTGACATTTCGTGCTCATTTCAAAATTTCTGCTTTTTTATTCCCATCATCCGGTAACCACAGGATGATCCACAAGAAAGGTGGCAGGATTCGAACCTATGGCCGGCCCGACCCTGACCTGCTGAGTTGGGTGGCCGGGTTAGCACCCCTCGTCGCCTCTGTACCCGAAACAGATGCGCTGCGCTACCCAGCGCTACACCTTGTCTCCCCTACCCCTCTTCTGGTTATGCCATTACCAATCCGGGTAACCCCCGGACCGGCCGCCCCAGACCTAATAAGAACGATTATCCTTATGACCAAACAAGGACCAGCTTACTTACTTCTCGAGCGATAGTTCCACGATCCCGACCAGCAACTTGTTGTGAGTAGGGGCATCCAAGCTTGCCCAACCTAGTAAAGGGGCTTGGAGATAGAGGGGATGAAATCTAACCTTTGCATCGATGTTTAGCAGGGCGGGTCGCTTGAGTGTCAAAACCAAGCGGTGGTTCTTTGTTTTTCCTTGGCTTATCGAACCAGCGTATGCCTATTCCTCCTTTGATGACTCCCAGTAGAGAAAGCCTAAATTTGCCGATGTGGATTGAAAGGAAGTTGTGGATGAACATAGATCCTTCCACCTATCCGGAGTGTTGGAAAGAAAGCAATGGTTTTTGTATTTATTATTTCCCGATCACTGGAAGCAATCTTCATTAGCACAAGGATCCCCTCACAGCAACCTCCACTACAATAGAACCCGACAATGAGTTTACGAAGGCTTCGAGTAGTGCGAGATAGGCTAATCACCAGACTGCTCTGGAATAGGTTAATCGCCGGAGACAAGAACGAGTTAATCTAGTTTCGAGAACATGCCTTACTATACTATAGGGCGTAGAGTTTCTAAGTGAAGGCAAGCGCAACTATAATTATCTATTTCATATCCTCCCGGGCAGGTCCGCTATAAAGCCTACCGGCCAGAAAGTCCTCAAGAACGGGAAAGCCGATCAAAAGACTATTCCATAACCGACTCTTGTTGCCGAATCGAGGGGGCTTGGCTTGTACCAGGCTCTAAAAGAGTTTCTTCGAGCGAGCAGTCTTTCTATCCGGGTTGCATGCCTAAGGCAATGTTTTTCGTTTTTGTAGATTGAGATGGATTGATCTTCGCTATCGTGCCTCTTCCTTGTACCAGTGGATGCTGCGGCAGTGCCTAATATGAGTTTGCTCCTGCCTCCTGCCCCAGACAGCTTCGAGTTTCCCATCGATCGATTACAGAGGTTTCCACCACTGAACTTGCTTATGCTCCCCTTTGATCGAGTGCTATTTCTATAAAAAAGATTGAGTAGGAAAAACTTGAATTGGCTTTAATCGAGATTGCCTCGGTTTCTTAGGCACATGAGGAAGCGGAAGCGGTCTAACATCTTTTCAATCGAAATCCCAATCAAAGACAAGTTCTACCAAGGCCAGGATCTGAAAGAGAAGATTCACTTTACGGAATTCCAAGTGACATGATTCCTTCAGAAGCTAAAGTTGAATGATCGAAGTCTCCTTCAGGTTCAGTCGAAGAGATCGAACGAAGCCTTTTTTTACCATGAACCTGCCACCTCAACTCTTGCAATGGAGAATGAGGACTTTCCATTTATCTGATTCTTCCCAGCGGGAAAACATAGCTCCCTCGGGATTTCGATCTCCATGCCCTGTAGGGAAAGGCTTAACTATGACTCATGTAGGTTAAGAGGCTATCCCTACAAAAAGAAAATGTCTATCTCTTCATCCGTTCAGAACGTCGACCTCGCTCCGAGCAAGCATCGAAGGAATTCCGGGTAGGACTCAAGGAATTGAACCCAGATAGGATAGATACAGCCTGTTACCTTCCGATCCAATTACCGAAGGGTAACTAGGCCGAGTAAGAAGACACTTTGGGATGATTTGCATTTGCCGCTGGCCGAGTTAGTCACGAAGTTGAGATCCACCTATTTATTATATAGGGTAGGGTGACCCGCCTGGATAGCACTGTTGATCCCGACCTCAGATAATATTGGTGACGACTTGGCGGCTCTTTCTCCCGAATCTGATTGATATCGAATCAACTATCGAAAATGAACTAAACTATAAGCATAGGCGGGCACCTGACCTGCCAAACGTATTGTATTATTCTCCCTGCCAAGTTTACTACCCGCTAACGGATCCGATAAGAGACTCCAATAGCTAGAGTACTCTTCGCTACCGGTACCGGAAAATAAGGCAGGAAGGGCTTTCATTCATAACGAGTAAGTGCCCCGGCAGTCTCTCATTCAGACATTGGAAAAAACACTTTCTTCTAAGATGGTGACGGCGCAAGCAAATACATTCTCCGTGCCTTTAACCCTACGCAGAAGATACTTATGGTCACTGCTAACCCTGGTAAGGATGTATTGTATCATGAGAAGGTAACTGTGCCAAGTATGGGCTCACGCTCTTCGCGGTCCTCGATAGGAAGGGAAAAATCCCCAAATTGCCACAGACAATGCGTCATTGGAGAGGATGAAATGGTTTAGGCTCGCGATAGGGAGCTCCCGGACGCATACGCATAAAGGCATCCATATCGGCTTGCGCTCTTCTCTTACTTGAAGCGGCATGACAGAGTCACTTAGCTCGACGTTAGGAGAGTCAAGGAGGAAAGGAAAGGATTTCGGGCTCAGTGAATGCCTCTATAACGTTGTCATGAATTATACCTGAATGTGTATACACGGAAACCCGAGGTCTCTCATGGGGCATTCAAGCGCCTCTTTAAGCATACTGGCAAACTCTGGTGAGCAGCAATTGAACTGAACGTTCCAAGTGCATCCAGCAGGAATCGAACCTACGAATTTGCCTCTTTATTAGGTTGGTATAGGTTGGGCGCTTTAACCATTCAGCCATGGATGCAAAGAGACTCAGCGAGTGAACTAGGTTTTGGTATTCCTTCTCGAGCTTCGATTTCTTCCGTTAAAGGAGATTCGAGAAAAGATGGAATAGGAAGACGTGTTTCCAGAACAAAGAAGATACGGGTTGAAAAGGGGGAGTTAGCAAAGTTAGACAAGATTGGAATGAGCATAGGAACATGTATTGATGTACCAGATCGGCTAATGCTCCCAGGTTGATGCGATGTATTCCACCAGTTGACTGAAGACTTGATTATTGGTATATCGATCGGTCCAGCACGAATTGAAATAGAAGCCGGTTCGACAGGAAGCTTTTGAAAACGCAGTGCACCCAGGTAAATAAGGAACGAGATGAATACAGAGGTTAAACGAGCATCCCACACCCAAAAGGTGCCCCACATAGGTCTTCCCCGAAACCCCCCAGTAACTAAGGTAAACAACGTAAAAAAAGCACCCATTTCTATACCGGTTCCGGAAGAGCGAAGAAAAAGGGGATGCTTTGTTAATAGGAACAAGAAAGTGTTTATAGCCGTAGCGATATAAACAAGAATACTCATCCGAGCCGCAGGAACATGTACATACAGAATACGAGAATTTCCACCTTGTTGAAAATCTAGTGGTGCTACCCGAAGACTTAAATGAATAGCCATCGCTGTTAAGAACAACCAAGATCCAATGATAATTTGCGCATAGCTTCTGGTCTTTGACATCAAAAAAGAAGGTTGTAATAACGAAACTGACATGTGAGAATTTGGTCCTAGCTAGTGGAACAAGAAAGACATGGATCTATATTCAATACGCAATCAAAGGATTTCCCCCAACGAAGAATTCCCCCTGCTTTGCTTTGTTTTCGCTCCGCTCGTGCGTGGCACTCCTTGCTCGCGGAGCGGCATACCGAAAAAAGAAAGGTTTTGGAAGAAAAAAAAGTAAATTGCGTTTCTATTAAGTCAATTAAATTCCATCCAGCTCGAGTTCCTTATTATATAACGCTTCCATCAGTCTCTGATAAGGAAGGCTACGGTGCGTCCCATGGTTCTCCATTATATTCATGTGTTTAGTGTAAGTTTGTAATGATAATGCCTTACCATTAGGGTAGAAGAGGATGCCCCTTATCTGGTGCCTTTTATACATGAGGGAATCATCGGAAAACCTGTCCGAACGAAGTGCTTTCTCTATCTTTAGTTCCATCAGGAATTGGGTTTCCAAAATGGACTCGCGAACTTCGTCAGACAAAGAACGTCCTAGACTGTTAATACCAAGACGATCGTTGAGTTCTTGGCGCCTCTGTCCGCCCTCCAGTAACGGGTGATAAACCTCCGCAATAGGCGCTGCGGGTTCACCAGGATTGGGAGAGGTCGGGTCCGGTTGGTTTACGCTGGTCTCGGAATTACCAGTGGAACTGCTTCCAAATAAATCGGTGAAGCCCCTTCCTCCAGCGCCCTCACCTGATCCTGAGCCAGAGGCCCCCGAAGGAGCCATCATGTTACACGAAATGTTACACGATTCTGAAATGAATAATTTCAGAGACCATGCAACGGCCAAGGCTAGCCCACCTGAGAAGCCCATCTTGATCAATAAAGACGAGATGGTGCGGCTTCCCGCGGCTATGAATGCCTTAGAAAGGAAAAACGGAAATAGTTCCATTTTGCCAAGAAGCATAAAGATGGAAGAAGATAGAGTGATAAAGGCAACGAGGAGCAGACACGGGTAGAATTTTCCACTATAGAAACAATAGAAACAACGGACCTTATTTGTCATAAAATTGAGATGAAAACAATGAAATCTTTTTGAAAACCGCTTTTTCATCTCTTTTTACTTACCAGTTTTTCAGTCTTTTTCGCCACATAGGAGCTTTGGGAATTGAACCCAAGACAGACCCTTGCCCCTTTCTCGTACTTCGTACTTTTTGCTTTTGTTCACATACGCTTTTTTTGTGGGGCGGTGACTGAAACATTTCCTTTATGTTGATAGAAACAACAAGAGAAAGGCCAGTCACTGAACACCAAGCCAATCTCGATGAAAGTCAAAGCAGCCTTCGGACCCTGACGTGAACGGACGCTTTGTCATTAGAGTGTGTTAAAAAAAACGAGAAAGCTTTTTTCTTTTTTTTGTTTACTCAACCCGTAAAGACAAACAAAAAAGGGATCCGCCTCGAATCAAAACGTTCTTTCTTTTCTACGCTTTCTTCTCTTATGATATTTCTAGTTTGATCGAGGGTTCTCCCCAATATGAGATAGGTTGCAGCTATAGTCAGAACTCTAACTGGGCCAATTGCGTAATTATGACCTGAGGTGAGGGTGCGATGCCTATCGAAGAAAGGTTGAAGAAGAATAAGAAACTCCTGGCGTTTTTCTATTAAGTATGCTTCACCGAATCCGTTAGGGCTGATGCTGTGAAAGCCTTGGCGAGGAATAAAAACCTCAATTCTGCATAGTGTTGCATGGCTGAAAGAGTTCGGCGAGTGACCTTGATAGCTAAGTCACAGAGATCATTGAATTGCTGGAGCGCAGTTTACTATGCGAGTGAAGAGATTTAAGCGAGCTAATAGCGAGTGGACTTTGGCAGGTGTCGGTAATCTGTAGCGATGGAGTACCCCATTACCTTTCTTTTGGTTTTTTCATCTACTCTCTTCGTGTAGGGTAATAGCGGTACGGCAAGATCATTCCGGCACAGCAACATCTGGTTTGCGGCTCTATTCAAAGACTAAGCGAGATCTCGAGAAGTGGTGTCTGTAGCCTGTTGATCGGCTTTCTCCTATCTGTTCTTCTGAACAGTTCTAGAAAAAGGGTGGGCCTATTTCCAATTCTTTTTGCCTGAGAGCTTGTTTGTGCGGGCTCATGTCCGTATTTCCGTACTTTCATCTCATTCCCTTCCTCTATATGCTCTTCTCTTTCCTTTCCTTTCTAAGCGGGGGTTGGAAGCGACTCTCGTACATTCGCTTTCCTCTGGCAGCACGATGCCAATTCCGCCTCAGAGCCAGAAGATAGTGGTGGTTCCTTACCGTTACAGAAGAGCTGAATTGCGCGGGGACGAAGGCCCTTAGGCCAGAGTCCATGGTATATGTATCTTTTTTCTAGTTGAGGGGGGACAAGGCAGCTTACGGTGAGGAGGGAAATACAATACATACACCCCATTTCGACCTCGCCCTGTGTCATATCATAAAAGTCCTTCTCGTTCCATCCATATATACTGAGTTAGCTCGGGAGATATGGAAAAAGCCCCCCAAAGGAAAGTCCCTTTCGCTCTAAGGATGCCGGCCCGTATTTTCACGGCTGAATCTTTCTCTTCATGGATGCTCCGCGTGTGGTCCTTGATGCTTTAAGCTTCCCAGGCCTTCTTCGCGTTCTTTCGGTTCCACCGGATTTTAAGACTCCCGTAGGTTAGTTTACCGATTTCCCGAATCTGACTCTTTGGTTTCGTTCATTCGCTTTAGCCCATAAAGTCACCAAAAGGATGTCGCTTCTGAAGAGGAGGCGGAAATCCGTAGAAGAGATAGCAAGGACCAGGTACAGGGCACATCAGGCTCTGACAAGACCTCGCCTTGGAACCGCCTTAGTCTTTTTGGGGATCAAGATCTTTGTGACTCTGCAGAACTTAACTTTTCTTAGAGGATCAGCACGGCACATTATTCGGATTCGGAGGTTTAGGTTTCAGACTGATGGAGAGACATCTTTTGTTAGGAAAGCCTTCTATCGGGGGCTCAAAGTGGTAAGTTCAGCGTTCGAGCCGATCCCCTAATAGAGGTGTGTGTGTTCCTAAGAACTCACGATCTACTATTTGCTTGGTCAAGTAGGGCCTTCTTGGTTGTGGTGGTTCGAATCCAATTCGTGAGAAGAGTCCAAGCGAGAGACTATAACAGTCAAAAGGCCTTCGGTTAACTATATCTGCTTCTATTTATTAGAAATACTAAAGGAAGGGGGAAACCCTGATCAAGAGGAGGCTAAAGATTAAGGGATACCTTACGAGTACATGGGCAAGAAGCAAGTTTGTTTGCGAGCAGATTCTGACAATCCAGTCTATGAGAAGTCGAGATCGGCTTACTCAATTCTTATAGCGGAGTGAGTGATGGAGCGACCCAAAACAAACGAAGAAGGAAATATCACAGAAGAAAAGCTTACCTGCGGAGGGTATCAAACTCCTGTCGAAAAAACAGCCCCTGGTGGTGCATATCGTGGTCCCAGAAGCGGTACGACCACCTCATCCCTCTAGGGAAGCCCATAGCTTAAAGCAGAACTTACAAGCTTCTCACTGACCTTCGTGGGAAAGCTAAGTGCCCCTATTTAGTAAGGCGCCCTCTCTTTACGCGAATTGGGTATTCCCCCGAATAAGTCCTCACAACAAAGGTTAGGTGCTTGAGATCATAACTGCTTACAGCAGCGCTCCTGGCGCGAGACTCTTTCGCCTAGAATGAATTCGGTAAGGAAAGGAAGGGTAGAGCCTCATGGTCAATTGAATAGCACTTCCCTCAGAATTCTTGAATTAGAAATAAAAGGCTTTGCCTTGGTCTTTATTGCGCACTAGTCGGGCGGTGTGAATGAGAAAGTGTTAAGTGAGTTTTTATGGAATAGATGATTTGCCGCATCGTTGAATAGCAACACCTTTCTTATTACAGCAAACTACTAATTAAGTAAGAGAGAGCTTTCGCGGCTCAGAGAAACATAAGGCCAAGATGGGTGATGAAAGGAGTCTTTCTGCCTTTCTAACTACGCTCCTTTCTTCAAGCAAGATCTATTTGGCTACGGCTTTCTGTTGTTCTTTTCAGTACGTACAGTGAACAAGAGATCATCAGCTACTTTAAGAACCTTATCCGAGTTAGAGCAAAAGAGTTTTCCAAAGCAGAGGCGCCCTCAACAAGAATAATCGCTTCTTATGTGACTCGACACTCCGTAAAAACCTACCAAAAAAGGATACGCCAAAAGGCCCGAGAAAGTCCATCAATAGGCAATCACACATCAACCCCACGAAAGATGGCTTTTTTGGGCTTTTTTTGGAAGAAAAGAAAGATTCTCCTGTCTTCCTCTCTTAGTGTGCCAAGCATGAATAGATGGCAAGGGGGGAAAAGCAAGAGCTTGCTTACTGTGAATCTGTCTCATAGCCTTCAAAGCGTGGACAAGAAGGAAAGCTGTCTGTGAATAGAATCAATCCCTTCTCGAAAGCCTTAGGAAGAGTGAATAGGCACAGTACGGGGATCGAACTCGAAGGAAGAAAGTAGCCCATTTTCTTTCTATCTATTCTTCCTCCCTCACTAAAGAGCATAGAATAAAGGAAAGACAATAATAAAGTCAAGCCAGCTCTTCCTGATCTGACATTGCCGGGAAAGAGACAAGAGCTACTCTTCCTCCAAGAACTTCTTATCTAGCGCCGTCTTCTTCCTTTTATCCGGACTTAGCTCTAATGGTTTTTTCTTTATTATATATTTTTTTTTACCCTCAGTCACTGACTCTTTCTCACATCTCGATCTCCAGAAGGCCTAATGAATCGATCTCTCTTTCTTTTTGTCTCATCTCGTGTTTATGAAGGTTTTCTTTTCTTCGTGGCTCTATCTCCTTTCCTCTTCCCATTCAAAAGGGTCCATTCTAACCGGCTTGGATTCAATAGCAGCTGAGTCAATTGGGGAAAGATCCGCTTGGTGCTTAAATGGGCATTGTTTGCCAGATTTCAGGAGGGAAGGAGTTGTGAAAGAAAAAGCTGCTTGAGAAGCTGTTGGGAGTTAGGAGGAATGCGCTTTTAAATCTTAAAGAAATGCCACTAGTAGTAAGAAAGAGGCTGGAGTGGATGCCACATCATCAAACAGCTCAATAGTATTAGACCAAATATAATACCTGAAACTCGAAGTTACAGATTTCACAACTCGAAGTAAAGCCTCCACCCCCTTTCCAAACCGGAAGATAGATCGAAGAGAAGGGGGTATATGACTGAGCTTCACTCCTCTCCTTTAGTCGAGTGGTTTTCAACTCCAACCCTTGTTAGCCGAGTAGCTGCACTCCAACAATGTCAATGTTGACAAAACCCCGTGAAAAATGTATAAACTCCTTTTCCTTCCCAAGAGTGACATCAAAATCGATACATTTTAAGAAACCCCGTATTTTTGATGTAAACTCATCAGGAGTTGGAGCTTTTGAGTTCCATCTAGTGAAGTAGATTCCAAGGTTGACTTCTCTGTCACTTCTTTTTGACCCTCCGGCCTTTGTTCCCCAGTTCTTATCCGGAGCTTAAACTGAGCTCATTAAAGTCTCACCTCGGATCAGATTCAATAAAAGGGGGCAAATTACTTTAACAAAAGCTGCATTTCTACGTCCTTTTGATATGATTCTATTCGGAAATTTGAGATACATCATCGGTAGAACTATTTCTATCATCTGTGTTCGGGAGTCTTCCTTCTTTCTCCCCTTTCTAGGGAGATGTGGACGAAGGCTACTTGAGCTCATTCTCACATCTCGGGGTAAGAGGCTAGGCTAGGAATAGGGTACAGAGGCTAGGACAGAAGAGTTCTTTTTCTTGCCGCAGGTAAATAAATAAGGTATTTGTCTCAAAGCATCTTCCTCTTTCAACGAGAGAGCGGGGTGGAAAGAGAACAACCGGTGTTCCGCCGATCTCAAGGGTTCCTCTTCTCCAGCAGCGAATGTAGCAGCCGACCAACGGGAAAGTAGTGAAATATGCTCTCAGGAGTCTTTGTTTGGGGGACAGGAGCGAAGGTTACTCGACTAAGGGGAACGAAGCTGAGACGAGACAATCTGCTGAGACAACGTCCGAAGATGCGAGACTGAAGGGGGGTTTCCCACTGATTGACTAACTAAGGAAAATGGATTACCTGATCGACTGAATAAGAATAAGGATCCTCAACAGGAGAAAGCTCAATACCAAGATCAGGTTTTATGAGAATGGGGTAACCCCAAAAAAGTTCAAGAGATTCGACTATTGGTTTTGAGGAAGTGGCTTAAACCGAGGTGTTAGCGGAAATGGCATATCCAGGGCACGGCGCAGAGGAGGAGTGTCAAGAAAAGAGATCGACTAAAGCAATCAATCAGGATCGAGAGCAGGCGGATGCTCCCAGAACAGACCGAGCATTTGCTCGTGTTGGAGCTTCTCGTTTTCCACGGTTTGTATTTCTTGTTGAATTCTTTCAAGTCTTCCAGCGGCTAAAGCTCTTTCTTGCCGACTTCTAAGGCCCCGTCTCCCTTTGCCAAATAGAGACTGAAAGAAGCTTCTATTTATAGGCCTTGGAGGCCCTTAACCCTTTCTTATTATTAGTAAGAATTCTTGTCTTGGTATAGCCTTTAATCCCGACTTCTCAACATGAATTATGGCAGGAAGATCTTACACTACCGGGGACCGGCTCGGAGCAATCAAGCTCAAAGAGCACTACTGGGCGGAGCTTCTCAATCCAATTCCTTCATAATCCAAATCCAGTGAGAGAAATAACAGACACAGAAAAGATGCTGACTGCTTATCTTATGCAATTTGCGGGAAAAAACCGTTCTTAGAAGTCGTTTTCACCTGATCGATCGGATGTCTTAGCCAGAAAGCAAGACTTTCCTCCTGCCTTCTCCTAGGGTGGGAAAGTCACTCTAAAAGCACTGGTTCCAGTTAAAGCGTAGAATACAAGGAAATAGGTAAACTCAACAAACAATCAAGTCAGCCAGGTCGGGTTCGCCTTCCCCTTTTGCCTTCTTCTTATGATGTAGTTGTAGAGGAAGCAGCCACTACACTAGAGATTTGAACATAAAAGGACTTTACCTGGAATTTCTTTAGGATTTCTTTACCAAAGGGTAGTTCTTTTAGGCAGTGGATGGTACAACGCAAAAATAAGGCTTTGAGACCTAAGAACTCAATTTCGTAAGAGACTATGCCAGATTGAATGTCAATGCTCTCATTTCTTCCGCGAGACAATATCTAAAATACAATCTCACATGTCGGTTAACCAAGGATATATCACTTGATTTTGCCCTCCCTCATTGGAATGGATGGCTCATAAGTCTATGCTCCAGCATCAGTTTATCATAAGCAAGACCTATAGAATGAGCTTAGATTCATCCATACCGTTTCAACTATTTCTTTTGATAAAAACTTGAATAACTCCCACACTTGAACAGGAAAACATCTTCACTTAAAGAGCCGGGAGGGCGGCGAAGCCAGTCTTGTGGAGCACCTTCCTTCAGTTAAGGTGTGAGCTAGGTATGTGTCTGGCGCTGGAAAGCCTTAGAGAGCTGCTTTGTCTTAAGCATAGAGCTGGGAAGGGTCATCTTAGGAAGCGGATCCCTTTGCTGAGGAAGGCCATATCCTAAGAAGCACTGAATTATACCCCTTGGGGGGCCCTTGCTTCAAAAAAGATCATGTTGCACGCTTTGGAGCGAAGAATTTTGTAGATAACGATCATGCTCGTGCCGACCGCGCGTTAGGTGAAAATGGACATCACCGAAAGGAAAGACCACAAGACCGGGGCTGGCGCGAGGCAGGAAGCTACGATGCCGCGTTACGATCTGGTGCGACGATTTCCGATAACGCATTCGAACGATTGTCAGTGATTTGATTGGACTTCGTATCTAAGGCACTTGTTCCGCTCCAAAAACCGGTGCCTTACCACTTTGACTCCATGCGCAGTCTGAGATATAAAACCACCTGACCTTTCTGAGTCGCTTACTTTAGCTTCCCCTCCCACCGCCCATGGAAAAGAATTCCTTTATTCTTTAGCCTTAAAAGCTTGTTGTTATTCCTTCCCCGAGCAAACCTTCTCTGAGCCAACAGCCCGATCCATCTTAGTTCGATTAGAAAGTCCACGCACAACGAGAGCGAAGTCATGCGAACTCAGAAGCAGCAGCAGCATTTGGTCCGTTTCCGGCCGGCCTATATTGCTTTCTCATCGCGGTATACTTGAAATCAATCTTTGCCTATCCGATGGAAAGCGAATCGAAGTTGCTTGCGCGCTTCTTTGCAGTGCTGTTCTCTACTGCATCTTATCCAGGACCCGATGCTTTGTCTCTTGTTGTTGCTTCGGCGGATGCACTTTGTCTAGGAACCTATTTATCTTATTAAGTATCAACCGATGGAACGGGGTCTCCCTGTGCTTCAGATAGGGACAGAGCTCGAAACTCCCTGAGGTAAAGACAGAATGAACAGTTGGTCGGGCAACGATTCCGGTTGAAGCGGATCCATCCTATGCCTCATCAGTCTCCGGCGCGCGTTGAGCTTTTTTCTTCCTTTCCGTCTTTAAACCCACCTCCCTATACTGCGAAATGAGTTTCATAATCAGTTGCAAAAGAACTAGAATGAACACCATCCGGAGCTATGTCTGAAAGTATATTAATGTAGGTACGCTTAGCGCTTGGTAGGTCAGGAGCGGGGGTTGTAGTATAGTAGTTCCAAATCGAACTTCTCGGTTCATTATAGGTTTTCCTAATCAAAAAGCCCTGTTCTAGCAAACTAACAACTCTAGTTTATACTGAAAGGAAATGGGCTAGCCAAACCCGACAATAACAGGCGAGAATTATTACGCGATTGCTGTTCAAAGAAGACAGGATTCACACCTTCCCTCAAGTAGACAGGCAAGTCTGACGTGCTAGCTCAATGTTGTTCATTCTTTGCTAAAGAAATGGGGGTTTTATCAGTACTTTTGCCAGTCAATGGGTGGAACATTAGGTTCCCTTTCTCGTTTTCTGGTTAGGAAATAGCTTCCTCAGCGATCTGCCTCATTGCAGGAGGAAGGAACCGGAGCAACCACTGGAAGGAAGCCTAATGGTATGATTTCAGATCATGCTTGGGGCGCTTCCGACTGTCTTAGTGCTTTTGAAGTATCCATTGAAATATCTCTTTCAGTGCCCGGTTTCCACAAAGCATTGCCCTTCGTAGCTGCATTAGGAGACATTAGATATACTCCGGTGATACACTAAGAGAGTCGGCTAGGTAGTACACAATGAGGATTCCCCGCCTGACATCTAGGAAAGCTCCTTTCTGCTGTGCTTGCCACTACTGCCTAATAGGGTTTTCGAGTAGAATAAGTAGGCTTTTTCGATTGAAGCTCTCCTCGAACCATTTCTGATGATTGAGCCTTTCCTGAGTTAGTGAGAAAACTCTGCTTTAAGCCTTTCTTCAGAGTTCTAGCAAGCCCTTCTTTGACCGGGCATTTCTGCGAGTTGATTCTACACCCATTCGGGGTATTTTCTGCCACATCTCAGTCTTTCTTTTCTAAAAACTTCCAAGTTTATATTGACTTATTTTTGGCCCCTATTTTTGCATTCTTTTTTTTTTTTTCTTCCTTTAATATATCGTCTAGTTCTAGCGCTCTTGCGCTATCTTCATTATTTTTCTAGGGTTTCTCGAGCAGCTTCTCTTGCTCTTCAATAAGAGCCAACCCTTTCTTGTTGATCTCCTGAAGCTCTTTATAAGCTCTTGAAAGTTTTTGGTTGGCTTCGCGAAGTCTCTGATTCTCGGCTTCCAGTTCCAGTAGGTCCGACGAGGGGGCAGGCTCCGGCTCAGGGGCCGGAGGTCGGTTCAGATCGATAGCAGGTTCAGTCATTGGAGGTCGGTTCGAAGGACCGGCTTCGCTTATACCACCCTCCATAGAAATAGGCTGTTTATCCATCCCAGAAATAAAAAGCAGATCATCTAAAATGAAAAGAGGGGCTCCCCAAGTCAGCCCCCAGTCCCAAACCCAGCAAATAATAGAAAAGAGACACATATACAAAACCCATCGGTTTCTCAATGAAAATTGCATCCTTTTTCTTTTTCTCAAAATCATTCGATTCCGTACAAATTAGCTTCTCCTACTCCTCCTTCGCTGACCGTGGGTCATCGTTGGTCCTCTATTGTTACTAGTTGTAGCGCGGCAGCTCGCGAAGCTAATCCTGATAGAGGTGCCGCGCAATCTGCTGCTTTTCTTCCCTATATGCTATTTTCTTGCAGCACATTCCCCGCTAGCACAACCTTCGTTTCTCCCCGGTTTCACCAGATTCGCCGCTTTTTATTGTGGAGGAAGGATACCAAAAACAAACCCTCTTTTTAATTCCATTTTAGTTCTTTAAGCAAGCCAAACTATGATAAAGAAAAGACAAAGACATGCTTCCGAGTTGGGGCATTCAATCTCAATCAATGCACCTGCTCTCTATCTACTAGCTTACTTTATCTCAGAAAGAAAGAAGTCGCTATGCTATGATACCTTATGATCATTCCATTGAAAAAGTCTTTATAGCGAGCAAGCCTATCTACAAGAGGACGACTAATATTTCATTGTAAAAGGGGAGAGGAAAGATCATAGGAAAGTAACCACCAATGGCGAAAACTCTGCCACATTGAATTTCATGATAGAGTGTATTACGTGTAAGCGGTTCCCTCTTCTGTCGCAACTATCACAGGAATCGTAAACTAACTCTTATTAATGCTTTAAATAACTGCTTTTATTCGTCAGAGTAGATAAGTATTATTTATATTATATTATTTAAGGCACGAAATTCATCGCTTAGAAGACCTGCGAGCCCCATGAGTACAATATCACATCTTCCTTCTCACTCTCACAGGCCATATCTTGACCAGATTGAAATTCGGCCAGCACTCTGTCCAGTAGTTCTGCTTCAGAGAGAAATCCTTGTTCTTTCTCTTGGTATCGGCTTTAGCTAGTGAAGTTCCGGGACTATAGGGCGTATCAGAGAGAGAGCCCTTTTCAACCCTCTGTTTTATGCTGTAGGGGCATAGGAGCCCCCTTCCTACTATCCGGCTTTCCAGCCTACTAAGGTATAGTATAGTAGGTGCTCCCGCGAGTAGTCTTTCAGCCCCTTCTTCTTGGTAGTATTATGTCCTCCACTTCTAGTTGCTAATTCTACCTACCCTTCAATCTCCTAAGATTCACCGTTTACTGGCTCACTAAAAGCCTTTCCTTCACTACCAACGAGAACTAAGGCTGGACGCAATCGAGTTCTCGGTCTTAGTATTACCTAGCGTAAAAGAGAATCGAATCCCTTGATTTAAGCGTTGGAGAGGTTTGATGGAAAAAAATTATTAGAATCCTTCGTTTCTAGCGGATCATAAAAGGCTCTCAGGAGAGCAGAAGACAGTGGATCGGCTACACTCTATACAATAATATCAATATCGCTTCCGACAGTTAGCGATTCCGCTTCGCTAAGTTCAGTGATGCTTATACTACGAGTAATTCTAAAAAGAATAAATTGAAGATTTTGCACTTAAGGAACGGCATGGAGTGGAGCGGGATGGGAAATTGACAGTCGATCCTCTCTACACTGAGACCCCATCGAGCATGAATTAAGATGACGACAAGCAACGAAGAAAACGCTGTGAACAGAAGCTTTTTCGGTTCGGTTCATTCGAGTGTTATATAAATATATACAATAGCCGTTTTGGTGACATCGACAACAACAGGCAAATCCTAAATCTTTGAAATGAGGGCACTTGGTTGGCTTCCTCTCATCACGATCTGGAGGGAGGTAATATGTAATATTTTGTCCTCAAGCTGATTTCGAAACGGGGATTGACATCAAAAGTAGATCGACGTGGATGCGTGCATTCTTTGGAATCCGATTCAAGCTCAGATTCAAGAGGGGATGGTTTCTTCAATCCATCGGTTTTGGCTATTGCTTTTCCAAACGGTGAATGTGAATGAGATCAAAAGCGGGTTTGTCAAATCCCCCTCTTGGGGTAGAACAGAACTGTGAACAAACATCAATTGATAGCCTTCGTTCATTTCCAACAATTGATTGAGAGGAAAGGACTTCGAGTTCAGTCGAAGTCATGT